AAAAATCAAATTCAATGAGGATTTGGTTCATCCGACACGTACACGTCATGGACATCCTGCTTTTCTATGTTCTAGAGACTTGTATGTAACTATTGAGAGTGAAGATATTATACACAATGTGTGTATTCCGCCCAAAAGTTTTCTTTTAGTTCAAAACGATCAATATGTAGAATCAGAACAAGTCATTGCTGAGATTCGCGCGAGAACATCCACTTTGAATTTGAAAGAGAAGGTTCGAAAACATATTTATTCTGACTCAGAGGGCGAAATGCACTGGAATACCGATGTGTACCATGCACCTGAATTTACATATGGTAATATTCATCTCTTACCAAAAACAAGTCATTTATGGATATTATTGGGGGAGCCCTGGAGATCTAGTCTAGGCCCCTGTTCGATCCACAAAGATCAAGATCAAATGAACGCTTATTCTCTTTCTGTTAAGCGAAGATCTATTTCTAACCCCTCAGTAACTAATAATCAAGTGAGACACAAATTTTTTAGTTCGTATTTTTCTGGTAAAAATCAAAAAGGAGATAGGATTCCTGATTATTCAGAACTTAATCGAATGACATGTACTGGTCGTTGTAATCTCAGATATCCGGCCATTCTCGACGGGAATTCTGATTTATTGGCAAAGAGGCGAAGAAATAGAGTCATCATCCCACTCGAATCGATTCAAGACCAACTAATACCTTCTTCAGGTATCTCAATTGAAATCCCCAGAAATGGTATTCTCCGTAGAAATAGTATTCTTGCTTATTTCGATGATCCTCGATATATAAGAAAGAGCTCGGGACTTACTAAATATGAGACTAGAGAACTGAATTCAATCGTCAACGAAGAGGATTTGATTGAGTATCGAGGAGTCAAGGTATTTTGGCCAAAATACCAAAAGGAAGTAAATCCATTTTTTTTTATTCCCGTTGAAGTCCACATTTTGGCCGAATCTTCTTCCATAATGGTACGGCACAATAGTATTATTGGGGTAGATACACAAATCACTTTAAATAGAAGAAGCCGGGTAGGCGGATTGGTCCGAGTGAAGAAAAAAGCAGAAAAAATTAAACTGATAATCTTTTCTGGAGATATCCATTTTCCTGGAAAGACAAATAAGGCATTCCGATTGATACCACCAGGAGGGGGAAAACAAAATTCCAAAGAATACAAAAAATTGAAAAATTGGCTCTATATCCAACGAATGAAACTTTCCAGGTATGAAAAAAAGTATTTTGTTTTGGTTCAACCTGTAGTCCCATATAAAAAAACGGATGGTATAAATTTAGGAAGACTTTTCCCGCCGGATCTCTTGCAGGAAAGTGATAATCTACAACTTCGAGTTGTCAATTATATCCTTTATTATGACCCAATACTTGAAATTTGGGACACAAGTATTCAATTAGTTCGGACTTGTTTAGTGTTGAATTGGGACCAAGACAAAAAGATCGAAAAGGCCTGTGCTTCCTTTGTTGAAATAAGGACAAATGGTTTGATTAGAGATTTTCTAAGAATCGACTTAGCGAAGTCACCTATTTCATATACCGGAAAAAGGAACGATCTATCGGGTTCAGGATTGATCTCTGAGAATGGATCAGATCGCGCTAATGTCAATCCGTTTTCTTCCATTTATTCCTATTCCAAGGCAAGAATTCAAGAATCCCTTAATCCAAATCAAGGAACTATTCATACGTTGTTGAATCGAAATAAGGAATCTCAATCTTTGATAATTTTGTCATCATCCAATTGTTCTCGAATAGGCCCATTCAACGATGTAAAATCTCCCAATGTGATAAAAGAATCAATCCTAATTCCAATTAGGAATTCGTTGGGCCCCTTAGGAACAGGCTTTCCAATTTATAATTTGGATTTATTTTCCCATTTAATAACCCATAATCAGATGTTGGTAACTAACTATTTGCAACTTGACAATTTAAAACAGATTTTTCAAATACTTAAATATTATTTACTGGATGAAAATGGTAAAATTTATAATCCCTATTCATGCAGTAACATCATTTTGAACCCATTCAATTTGAATTGGTATTTTCTCCATTACAATTATTGTGAAGAGACATCTACAATCGTTAGTCTTGGACAGTTTCTTTGTGAAAATGTATGTATAGCCAAAAAAGGACCGCATTTAAAATCAGGTCAAGTTCTAATTCTTCAAGTTGACTCTGTGGTAATACGATCAGCTAAGCCTTATTTGGCTACTCCAGGAGCAACTGTTCATGGACATTATGGGGAAATCCTTTACGAAGGAGATACATTAGTTACATTTATATATGAAAAATCAAGATCTGGTGATATAACGCAAGGTCTTCCAAAAGTGGAACAGGTGTTAGAAGTGCGTTCGATTGATTCAATATCGATGAATCTCGAAAAGAGGATTGAGGGTTGGAACAAATGTATAACAAGAATTCTTGGAATTCCTTGGGCATTCTTGATTGGTGCTGAGCTAACTATAGTGCAAAGTCGTATCTCTTTGGTTAATAAGGTC